TCTTCTTTTCGACTATAAACGATGGAATCGTCCATTGCGATATATAAAAAACAATCAATTTGAAAATGCCGTAAGAAATGAAATGTCACAATATTTTTTTTATACATGTCGAAACAATGGAAAAGAAAGAATATCTTTTGCGTACCCCCCCAGTTTGTCAACTTTCTTGGAAATGATACAAAAAAAAATTTCTTTGTTGACAAGAGAAAAACTACCCTCTGATGAATTGTATGATCATTGGATTTATACCAATGAACAAAAAAAGAACAACTTGAGCAAAGAATTTAGAAATCGAATGGAAACTCGAAATAAAGGATCCATTACTCTAGATGTACTCGAAAAAAGAACTAGATTGTGTAATGATGAAAATAAAAAAGAATACTTGCCTAAAATATATGATCCTTTTTTGAAAGGGCCCTGTCGTGGAAGGGTCAAATTTTTTTTTTCATCCCCAATCCTAAATAAAATTTCTATAAAAAATTACATCGAGACAGGTTGGATAAATAAGATTCATGTTATACTTTTTAATACTGATCAGGAAAACTTGGAAAAACAAATAGATGCATTTGATAGAAATTCATTATCAACAGAAAAAAAACTTTATTTATTTCCATTTCCAGAAACTGAACAAGGAAGAATTAATTCAGAAGATCAAATAAAAATTTTGAAAATTTTCTTCAACGCAGTTATAACTGAGCCCGAGACTAAAAGAATTAAAAAAAAATCTATTGGAATAAAAGAAATAAGTAAAAAAGTTCCTCCGTGGTCATACAAATTAATCAACGATTTGGAACAACAGGAGGGAGAAAACGAAGAAAACGTGGCAGAGGATCATCAGATTCGTTCCAGAAAAGCCAAACGTGTAGTGATTTTTACTGATAACCATCAAAATACTGATGCTAATAGCAAAAATACTAATAATCCTGATCAAGCCGACGAAGTGGCTTTGATACGTTATTCACAACAATCGGATTTTCGTCGAGATATAATCAAAGGCTCTATGCGTGCTCAAAGACGTAAAACAGTTACTTGTGAATTGTTTCAAGCAAATGTGCATTCTACTCTTTTTTTGGACAGAATAGACAAACCCCTTTTTTCTTTTGATATCTCCGGGATGATAAAATTCATTTTGAAAAACTGGATGTATAAAAAAACAACAGAATTAAGAATTTCGGATTATACGGAGGAAAAGACAAAAGAAAGTGAGAAAAAAAAAGAGGAAGAAAAAAGAGAAGAATACAAAAGAGAAGAGAAAGCACGAATAGAAATAGCGGAAGCCTGGGATAGCATTTTATTTGCTCAAGTAATAAGAGGATCCCTATTAGTAACCCAATCTTTTCTTAGAAAATATATTCTATTCCCTTCAGTGATAATAGCTAAAAATATAGCCCGTATGTTATTATTTCAATTTCCCGAGTGGTCCGAGGACTTAAAAGATTGGAATAGAGAAATGCATGTTAAATGCACCTATAATGGTGTTCAATTATCAGAAACCGAATTTCCAAAAAATTGGTTGACAGACGGTATTCAGATAAAGATCCTATTTCCTTTTTGCCTTAAACCTTGGCACAGATCTAAGGTGTCACCCCCCCAGAAAGATCCGCTGAGAAATAAAGGGCAAAAAAACGATTTTTGTTTTTTAACAGTTTGGGGAATGGAAACTGAACTTCCTTTTGGTTCTCCCAGAAAACAACGTTCATCTTTTGAACCCATTTTTAAAGAACTCAGAAAAAAAATTATCAAATTGCAAAAGAATTCTTTTTTAGTTATACAGGTTTTAAAAGAAAGAATCCATTTTTTTTTAAACCTTTCAAAAGAAAGAAAAAAATGGGTCATGAAAAACATTCTATTTTTAAAAGGAATAATAAAAGAACTTTCAAAAAGAAACCCAATTCAATTATTTGGATTAAGAGAAATATATGAATTGAGTGAAACTAAAAAAGAAAAAGATGGGATAATCAGTAATGGGATGATTAATGAATCGTCCATTCAAATTCTATTTATGAATTTGACAGAAAAAAAAATGAAAGATCTGGATGATAGAACCAGCACAATCAGGAATCAAATAGAAAAAATTACAAAAGATAAGAAGAAAGGATTTTTAACTCCGGAAATCAATATAAATATTAGTTATAATAAAAAAAGTTATCCTACTAAACTATTAGCATCAATAAAAAATATTTGGCAGAAATTAAAGAAATTCAAAAGAAGAAATGTTCGATTAATCCACAAATCATATTCTTTTTTCAAATTTTTAATTGAAAGGATATACATAGATATCCTTCTCTGTATCATTAATATTCCGAGGATCACTACACAACTTTTTTTTGATAATTCAAAAATAATGATTGATAAATACATTTACAATAATGAAAGAAATAAAGAAAAAATTGATAAAAGAAATAAAAATACAATTCGTTTTATTTGGACTATAAAAAAATCAATTTCGGATATTAGTAATAAAAAATCAAAGATTTTTTTATCCTCATTCTCACAAGCATATGTATTTTACCAATTATATCAAACGCAAATTCGTAACTTGTATAAGTTAAGATATGTCCTTCAATATCAATATCACGGAACATCTCTTTTTCTTAAGAATAAAATAAAGGATTATTTTGAAACACAAGGAATTTTTCATTCTGAATTAAAACATAAAAATATTTGGAATTCGGGAATGATTCAATGGAAAAACTGGTTAAGGGTTCATTATCAATATGATTTATCTCCGATTAGATGGTATCGATTAGTACCACACAAATGGCGAAATAGATTCAATCAAACCCGTATAGTGCAAAATAAAGATTTAAACAAAAAGCATTCAGATGAAAAAGATCGATTAATATTAATTAATTACAAAAAATTAAATGATTTTGAATCAAATTCAAAATATAACTTTCAACAATACTATAAATATGACCTTTTTTCATATAAATCGATTAATTATGAAAATAAGAAGGATTCACATATTTTTGTATCACCATTACGTTTAAATAATAAACAAGAGATTTGTTATAATTACAATAAGATATATAAAAAGGGTAAATTCGTTGATATAACAGGAGGTATTATTCCTATTAATTTAGAAGATGATGCTATTATGAATCTGGATAAATTTACAGATAGAAAATATTTTGATTGGAGAATTTTCGATTTTTGTCTTCGAAATAAAGTCGATATTGAGTCCTGGATCGATATCGATACCAATGGTAATAAAAATACTAAGACTGGGATTAATAATTATCAAATAATTGATAAAATGGATCAAAAAGGTCTTTTTTATCTTAAAATTTCCCAAAATAGAGGAATTACGGCATCCAACAAAAAAAAAGACCTTTTTGATTGGATCGGAATGAATGAAGAAATACTAAGTCGTCCCATATCGAATCTGAAACTTTGGTTCTTTCCAGAATTTGTGCTGCTTTATAATACATATATTATGAGACCGTGGATCATACCAATCCAACTACTTCTTTTAAATTTTAATGAAAATGGTAGTGAAAATAAAAACATCACTAGAAAGAACAAAAGGAATCTTTTTCTATTTTCGAATGAAAAAAAATCGATTGAATTAGAGAATCGAAATCAAGAAGAAAAAGAATCCGCAAGTCGAGATAATCTTGAATCAGATGCACAAAATCAAGCGAACCTTGGATCACTTCTCTCAAACCAAGAAAAAGCTATTGAAGAAGATTATGCAAGCTCAGATATGAAAAAACGTATAAAGAAAAAGCAATATAAGAGCAACACGGAAGCAGAACTTGATTTCTTCCTAAAAAGGTATTTACGTTTTCAATTGAGATGGGATGATTCTTTAAATCAAAGAATGATCAATAATATCAAAGTATATTGTCTCCTACTTAGACTGATAAATCCAAGAGAAATTGCTATATCCTCTATTCAAAGGGGAGAAATGAGTTTAGATATTCTAATGATTCAAAAGGATTTAACTCTTACAGAATTAATGAAAAAGGGTATATTAATTATCGAACCAGTTCGTTTGTCTATAAAAAATGACGGACAATTTATTATGTACCAAAGTCTAAATATTTCATTGGTTCATAAGAGTAAGCCCCAAATTAATCAAAGATACCGAGAAAAAAGCTATATTGCTAAGATTAATTTGGATAAATCCATTGAAAGACATCAAAGAATGGCTGAAAATAGATACAAAAATCATTATGATTTGTTCTTTGTTCCCGAAAAAGTTTTATCCACTAAAGGACGTAAAGAATTAAGAATTCTAATTTGTTTCAATTCACGGAAGAGAGATGGTATTCATAAAAATCCAGTATTTTGCAACAACGTAAAAAACTTTGTTTTGGATAAAAGAAAACATTTTGATAAAAAGAAACTAATTAAATTAAAGTTCGTTCTTTGGCCTAATTCTCGATTAGAAGATTTATCTTGTATGAATCGATATTGGTTTGATACCAATAATGGGAGCCGCTTCAGTATGATAAGGATAAATATGTATCCACGATTGCAAATTTGTTAATGATGCGTTTTTCATATATATTCTGTACCATATATGTATGGTATATGAAACAAATAGTTGCACCCATGTATTGTCTTACCTTCCAGTCTGATACATGACTACGAATTCAATGCATGTATCAATATCCAATAGATCTATAAATGATTAACGGAATCTTCTTATTTTTTATTTTATTATTAGATTAGATCCAAAATCTTGTATCTTTTCTAAATGTAGAAATATATAATCCTTTCCTATTCCTATACGAATTTTCATATTCCTATACGAATAAAATTGAAAAGAAAATTGGATTGATTAATTTTATTTGATAAAATTAGGAGTTCATAAAGAAATTAAGATTATTGTGTATACCAAATTAAAATGACTAGCATTATTTTTACTGATCAGTAAAATCCATTAAAAAAAAAGAGGATAGAAAATCCGTTTTATGGTAAAAAATTCATTCATTTCAGTTATTTCACAAGAAGAAAAAGAAGAAAACAGGGGGTCCGTTGAATTTCAAGTATTTCATTTCACCAATAAGATACGAAGACTGACTTCACATTTGGAATTGCACAGAAAAGACTATTTATCTCAGAGAGGTCTACGTAAAATCCTGGGAAAACGCCAACGACTGCTCTCTTATTTGTCAAAGAAAAATAGAGTACGTTATAAAGAATTAATTAGTCAGCTGGATATTCGGGAATCAAAAACTCGTTAATTGAAAAAGGAATTTGAATTATTTTATTTTTTTATTAGATCTTGAATTTTAATGAACTTCTTTTCATTTTCAGCAATTCATGAAAGAATGAATCGAGGAATAACCTATGAATGTAACAACTACAAGAAAAGACCTCATGATAGTCAATATGGGACCTCACCACCCATCAATGCATGGTGTTCTTCGGCTCATCCTTACTCTAGATGGCGAAGATGTTATTGATTGTGAACCAATATTGGGTTATTTACACAGAGGAATGGAAAAAATTGCGGAAAATCGAACAGTTATACAATATCTGCCTTATGTAACACGTTGGGATTATTTAGCTACTATGTTCACAGAAGCAATAACCGTAAATGGACCAGAACAGTTGGGAAACATTCAAGTACCTAAGAGAGCCAGTTATATCAGAGTAATTATGTTAGAGTTGAGTCGTATAGCTTCTCATCTGTTATGGCTTGGCCCCTTTATGGCAGATATTGGTGCACAGACTCCTTTTTTCTATATTTTCAGAGAAAGAGAATTAGTATATGATCTATTCGAAGCTTCCACCGGTATGAGAATGATGCATAATTATTTTCGTATCGGAGGAGTAGCGGCCGATCTACCTTATGGATGGATAGATAAATGTTTGGATTTCTGTGATTATTTTTTAACAGCGGTTTCTGAATATCAAAAACTTATTATGCGAAATCCTATTTTTTTAGAACGAGTTGAGGGGGTAGGCATTATTGGTCCAGAAGAAGCAATAAATTGGGGTTTATCGGGACCAATGCTACGAGCTTCCGGAATCCAATGGGATCTTCGTAAAGTTGATCATTATGAATGTTACGACGAATTGGATTGGGAAATCCATTGGCAAAAAGAAGGAGATTCGTTAGCTCGCTATTTAGTCCGAATCGCTGAAATGAGGGAATCGATAAAAATTATTCAACAGGCTCTGGAAGGAATTCCAGGGGGACCCTATGAGAATTTAGAAACCCGATTCTTTGCTAGAGAAAGGGATCCAGAATGGAATGATTTTGAATATCGATTCATTAGTAAAAAACCTTCTCCTACTTTTGAATTACCGAAGCAAGAACTTTATGTAAGAGTTGAAGCCCCAAAGGGAGAATTGGGAATTTTTTTAATAGGAGATCAGAGTGGTTTTCCTTGGAGGTGGAAAATTCGTCCACCCGGTTTTATCAATTTGCAAATTCTTCCTCAGTTAGTTAAAAGAATGAAATTGGCCGATATTATGACAATACTAGGTAGCATAGATATCATTATGGGAGAAGTTGATCGTTAAAATGATAATTGATACAACAGAAGTACAAGATATAAATTCTTTTTCTAGATTGGAATCTTTAAAAGAAGTCTATGGAATCATAGGGATGTTTTTCCCTATTTTGACTCTTGTATTGGGAATCACAATAGGTGTACTCGTAATTGTGTGGTTAGAAAGAGAAATATCTGCAGGAATACAACAACGTATTGGTCCCGAATACGCCGGTCCTTGGGGAATTCTTCAAGCTTTAGCAGATGGGACAAAACTTATTTTCAAAGAGAATCTTTTTCCATCTAGAGGAGATACTCGTTTATTCAGTATAGGACCATCCATAGCAGTTATATCAATTTTACTAAGTTATTCAGTAATTCCTTTTAGTTATCACCTTGTTTTATCTGATCTCAATATCGGTGTTTTTTTATGGATTGCCATTTCCAGTATTGCTCCTATTGGACTCCTTATGTCAGGATATGGATCAAATAATAAATATTCTTTTTTAGGTGGTCTACGAGCCGCTGCTCAATCGATTAGTTATGAAATACCATTAACCCTTTGTGTGTTATCAATATCTCTACGTGCGATTCGTTAAAACAGAAACCTTTCTTTATTCCTTTCTTTTTCGAAAAGAAATTGAATAGATATCTCCTTTTTTTATTCATCATTCAGTTTGATGACCTAAATCAGATAGTTGTATGAGTGAAAGAAAACAGCTTAGAAATTAGCAGTAAAAAGATTGAGTCTCATTTCCTACGTACAAGAATAAAAAAAAAAAGTAAATAGAAGCAAGACTTTTACCCCAAGATTGGTTGATTAGTCATCCTGGCTTGAAGCGGGTTCAACTCAAAAGATCAACCACATAGAGTTTTCACTAGCGTTTCTATGTATTACCATAACGGGTGATTGAGCAAAAATCAGTGGATGGTTAGGAACACCAAAATACATAAAGGATTAGTAATGGATATTTTTTATGTAAATTATCCAAAAGGAATTTTTACATAACATAAAAAGAATAGTAATTGGGGCTTTAAGTTAGTA